TCAACTGCCAAATCTTATGAATTCGGGTCGATTGGATCGAGTGAAAAATCCTATTGTTTTGGTTGTGGACTCAAGGGTTCAAGTTCAAACATGTTCTTTGAAGAAATATATGAGTTCTATTATAATAGAAAAAAATATGTTTTTTTTATTCCATTTAAGTAAATCGAGAAAAGGAAAAACATAATAAGAAATGACACTCCTATCATAGGAATGGAAATAGCCTTGTTGCTGCTTCAATAACAAGCATTTTCGTTTTCAAATCAAATAAATCATTTGATCTATGATTCATTGGAACAAGGAATGGCCTGGCTAGGTACTGGCCAGGCCGGGGGAATAAAAGAAAGAACTTTTCGGACGAAATCAAAGAGGTACTCTTTCTATTGGAGATATCGGTTTCGAATCATTATCTAAAGGGAATTGATGATTGATCAAATTCGTCTATATTTATAGAATAAAGAAAGATAAGGAAAAACTTTTATCAACCTTTACTTCACGCGTCACATATGAATTATCCTTTTAAAATTGGGAGAGATGGCTGAGTGGACTAAAGCGGCGGATTGCTAATCCGTTGTACGAATTATTTGTACCGAGGGTTCGAATCCCCCTCTCTCCGTTTCTTCTGATCACTTGATATTTCCCTTTCGAATTCGAAAAAATCTCTAACCCCCTTTCTCATAGTTAAATGTATGGAATGGAGAAAGAAAATCCTAAGAAAATTCAGAAATCGAGCAAGGAAAAACCCCTGATTTTTTTATTCATCACGTCCAGGATTACGTCCTGGATCATTAGATAGGAATCCGAAGATGAAGAGAGAAACAAAGAATATCACTACTGTGTAAACGAAGAGTTTGAGAGTAAGCATTACACAATCTCCAAGATCATTTTGGGGGAAATAGGGGAATAGATTCTCCATTTTTGTACCACATATTCCGTTTTGACACCAAGAAAAGAAGCGGTTTCTAGAAAACATAAGGAATTTGCAGGAATGCATTTGTAATAAGATTCTGATTCTTTCGTTAACAAAATGATCTCTCATACCTACAATTAGGTATTGTAGGGACCATACATAGGGTCTTCGACCCCCAGAAGGAATGAAGAAATGAGGTGATTCCGATTCATCTCGGTTATCCAAAAGAATTTCCATGTTTGAGTCGAGGGTTCATTATCTGATCTTATCAATTCTTAAGAATAGAATTTTTTTTTTATCGAATAAATCATGAATGTTTCTAAGACAGTATTAAAGATCTCATCGAAAACTTACAGCAGCTTGCCAAACAAGGGCTAAGAGAAAAAAGAGCACAGGTATGACTGGCATAACATCTACGATTGGATTGAAAAAAGCATAAGCTTCGGGCAATTTGGCGAAGAAAAAGCTACTCGAATGAAGGGCAGAATTAAGACAGATCAAACTAAAGATATTAAGCATAACAAACATTTTGTTCTTGGAGAAAATTTCATTATTATTGGGTTATTGATATAAGGGGAAAATGAAGAAAGAAGGGAAAGTAGGCCGCAAAATCTTTCTTTTTCTTTGAACTCCCTCAATCAAAAATCCTTCAATTCTCAAATGAGAATAGAAGGAATCATACCTTACATACAATATCTTAATTGAATTATATGTAATGATCAATAAATTCATTTTGATTCTACATCTACATGCGTAGAATCATAGCAACAACCAATTCAATAGATATTGGGGCTGGAATTGACGAACAACCAATACCGATATTAGTGTTTATCGGTGTCGAATAGAAATAAAAATGGGGCGTGGCCAAGTGGTAAGGCAACGGGTTTTGGTCCCGTTACTCGGAGGTTCGAATCCTTCCGTCCCAGACCAATTCTATCATAACAAAGATTGTTCTTTTTAACAATCTTCTGTTTAAGGGTGTAATGTTGGATACAATGTGATCCAATCTTTCTTTGTGATTTCTAATGATTCTTCTATAGAATCATATCTTCCCTTTCGATTTTGTTTCTCACAAACAAACGGATCGAGTATCAATGACATGTGGATGGAAATAAATATCTTTTTTGATATAGGTAGGATGGGAACAAAGATCAAAGTGAAATTCAAAAAAAAAAACTGGGTGGGCCATTCAGCATATGTTCGCCCCCTCGCCCATATTCATATTGAAGGTTAGTTAGTCATTTGGATAAACTTTATGCCCCATATCTATGATATTTGGATTCTCACATGATGCATTCTGAGTCGAAATGCGAAATAAAAGAGAAGTCTCTACCTTCCCTAAAGTAAATATAAATAAAGATAGGGTAGACAAAATGACTAATTCTATGTGGATCCTGAATCCTAAAAAACGGGAGGGTTCTTGGTATTAATTCCATCGCTGGAATTAAAGCTCCTGAGACTGGGGTGGGACAAAATCAAACAAAATAGTAACAACGAATTGATATGAACCCATTTTGCTTTGTACTTATACAAGACAGGATAGCATCCCATAAGAAGATCCTTTTAAATTGGCTTTGGGTATGATTCATGATCCCCATGGAATTCGTGTCGATATGAGTTAATCCGCAAAGGAAAGGAAGGTATCAATTTCAAGACCCTTGTCATCCGGATCTTATTAACAAACAAGAAAATTCAATAAGGAACAGATTATTTTCTTTGGACCTAATTTCTTTTATTTTGTATTTGATTTGGCTCCAATGAATAATTGGAAATCAATGTAGCGATCAATTGGGGGAGGGGGGAGATTCATACACTCACTTTACTTTATGGAAAGATTCCTGAATCTGAAGTAAGGAAAAATCTGTAGAAAATGAACCATGCCTATATGTATTGTTATTGTTCTATTTCAGTGATCAGTGACACCGGTGTTTCAGTTTTGGCGAAAAAGATCTGCGATCCCTTAAATACCCACGATTACCCCCGGTAACACTTGTTTGGTGTATCTGATGAATACGATAAAATCAGATGAAAGAATACCTGAAAGAATACCGACCTTAATCTTTTCTTTCATGAGCCCCTTCTATCCATCCCCAAGAAAACAAAACAATTGGATTTGTTTCTTGACCCATTTATCTGGTTTAAATTATTGATGATTCAATCGGAAAGGAAACATAGAGGTCTCTTATGATGATCAAACTCGCGTCTGATTTAATTAATCAGATATCCGCTAAACATTTTTAGATCCTCGTTGTACCGACTTGTTGATGGATTTAGAGATTCAATTCAGTCTTTACTGGAAAACTTATTTCCAGTAATGATGTCGAAGTAGGAAATTCTTGAAATTGTTTTTTATGATTCCTTATAAATTCTTTCTACTCGAAGAAGTGTGACATTGGTGAATCTATCCTATCGAGTCACTTGCGATCTTTCCCGGTCATTGGAATAGCTTATTTGGTTAATGACTCATTCTGTTCCGGTATCGGTAATCTAATTAAAGACCCTTCTTTAGTTTTAGTTGTTTGAGAAAGAATTGGATCTTTCATGATTCATCATCCCTAACAATCTGTTGAAGATGTAAAGAAGTGTTAAGCAACGCATTTCTTCGTGTTTTTTATAAATGTGTTTCATTCTTCTAATAAAATATGGGGTTAAATTATATTCTTGCTGAGACTTCTCCAGATCCATATATGAAAATGAAAGTATGGAGGACTTCATATACTATATACCGATTGAGCCAATGACTATTCATGATTCCATATTGAATCAATTCCATACCGGTCCAAAATTAGAGGAATGTTATGGTAAAACTTCGTTTGAAACGATGTGGTAGAAAGCAACGTGCGACTTGAAGGACATTATTGGCTGTGGATTCTTGTACCCACCATTTTATATATCAAAGAAGATGCTCTCGGCTCGACATAGTTTGTTCTATTCCACTAGGACCCCAATTTTGGGGTTGTAATAAAATAATATAATTATAATATAGCACATGATGGAGCTCGAGCATAAAGAATTGGTTCATTTAGCAGAGAGAAGGATCTAGGGTTAATGCCAATCAATAAGTTGGAACAACTTCGTAAGTATATCTTCGGTATAGAAATTGAAAGGATCAAGTTCGAACAAGTAAAAAAAAAAAAATAAAATGAATTTGTCGAAATAGTTTTACCAATTCCGATCAAAAGTGTATCACAGGGGAATCAATCGTTTCCATAGAACGAAATAACAAAAGGTATGTTGCTACCATTTTGAAACAATTAAGGATCACCGAAGTAATGTCTAAACCCAAGGATTCAAAGCAAAGATAAAATAAAGGATACCGGAACAAGGAAACACCGTTTTCAATTGTCTCAACAACTAGATCAGAATGGGGAAGAAATAAAATCGATTCTAGGCGAGACAAACAAAAGAGGTTAGAGACGGCTCAATAAATGTCTAAGGATTTCCCTTCGAGCTCTTTGAGAATTACCCAACTTGAGTTATGAGTACGAATGAGATTTCTTTTTTTTTTTTTTTTCAGGAAGGAAGAACAAAAAAAAAATGACTCAAATCATAGTCTAATTGATGATTTTGTGGATCTATTTGCCACTACAATACATAAATTCGAATCATTCTTTTTCGAGCCGTACGAGGAGAAAACCTCTTATACGTTTCTAGGGGGGGTTGTTCATTTATGTCTATCCCAATGAGTCATCTATCGAATCGTTGCAATTGATGTTCGATCCCGAAGAGAGGGAAGAGATCTTCGTAAAGTGGGTTTTTACGATCCGATAAAGAACCAAACTTATTCAAATGCTTCCGCTATTCTATATTTCCTTGAAAAAGGCGCTCAACCTACAGGAACTGTTCATGATATTTCAAAGAAGGCGGAGGTATTTAAGGAATTTCGAATTAATCAAATGAAATTAATGAAATAAAAAAAAGGGGGGGGCCAGTATCTAGCTTTGTCTAATTGTTTCTCCACCATTCCTTATTTTTTTTTTCTCTATTCTCTATTCATTGTTGCTCTCACATGACCCCGTATCATAGAACTATAAAAAAAATATCTTCTCTTGATATGAGACAGATAGAAAAAAGATTGAGTGAATAGATGAAATAACTGGGAAATTATGGGATTACCATCAATCAGATGGTTTTCGTTGGGACTCCACCAACAAACAAAAGGTCAATCTTGCTTATTGTACCTCTATTGAATAAATATTGAATAAACCCGACATTTTTTTCCTACCGGAATTCCTTATTTATTTCCCCACTCATACTTCATCCCTTATCTATGTTGTAGTGTCACTCCAACACAAGTCCTTGTTTTATTTATTGAATTGGTTTTCTCAACATTCAATTCATATTGACAATGGTGTATCGAACAAATATAATTCGATCGTGGATAAATAGATCTATTTATCCACATTTCATAAGTTTGTTTCTTTATTTCACTCAAACGATGGGTTCGTCAATTTCGTTGTGACACAAGAAGTATCTTAGTTAATATAATGAAAAACAAAAAAAAAATAGAGTATGGGTAGTCTATCCATTTTTACATCTATTTAGATTTTCTCTATAATTTATCCCAGAATCCGTTGTATTTTCATCTGATCTCTGTTCATTTTTATGTTCACAATTGATCATCAAATCTTTCTTTTTGATCTGTTGCTAGTTCAATGTTTTGACGAGGTCGGGCAATCGAATCTCTTTATTTATTTTTTATTCCGATCGTATCTACACACCCTATTTATATGGGTTGCTAACTCAACGGTAGAGTACTCGGCTTTTAAGTGCGGCTATGGTCTTTTACACATTTTGATGAAGCAACGGATTCGTCCATACCATTGGTGGAGTTTGTAAGACCACGACTGATCCTGAAAGGGAATGAAAGGAAAAAACAGCATGTCGTATCAATGGAGAACTCTTAGAATACTTCATCCTTAACGGATCGATACAAAATCTTGTTTTGATTCTTTTCTTGGAAAGGGGTCAAATCAATTCAAGTTGGGTCGAGTGAATAAATGGATAGAGCCCTATAGCTCCAATTATAGGGAAACCAAAAGCAACGAGCTTCTGTTTGTTCTTAATTCGAATGATTACCCGATCTAATTAGACGTTAAAAATATATTAGTGCCTGATGTGGGAAAGGGTTCTCTTGTGAGTGGATCATCAATTCCTTTTTTTTTTCATGAATCCTAACTATTCTCTATTATGTTCTCTATTATGTAGTGGAGACGAATGTGTAGAAGAAACGGTATACTGATCAAAATTCATTATTCCAAAGTCAAAAGAGTGATCGGGTTGTAAAAATAAAGGATTTCTAACCATCTCTTGTAACTATAACGAACATAAATAAATTGGATGGAAATAGGATCCGTTGATTGTCCTTTCTGGCTCCGGGGTATCTATTCTTTTCTTACTATATACCTTGTTCTGACCGTATCGTACTATGTATTATTTGATAACTCAAGAAATCCCCCATTTGGTTCAAGTGTAATTTCAAATGGAAATGGAGGAACTACAAGGATATTTAGAAATGGATGGATTTCGGCAACAATACTTCCTATATCCGTTTCTATTTCAGGAATATATCTACGCGCTTGCTCATGGTCATGCTTTAAATGGATCGATTCTTTATGAACCGGTGGAAAATTTAGATCATGACAATAAATCCAGTTCACTAATTGTGAAACGTTTAATTACTCGAATGCATCAACAGAATCGTTTGATTATTTCGGTTAATGATTCTAATCAAAGTCGATTCGTTGGGCACAACAATCATTTTGATTCTCAAATGATATCGGAGGGTTTTGCAGTCGTTGTGGAAATTCCATTCTCGCTGCGATTGGTATCTTCCCTAGAAGAAAAAGAAATAGCAAAATCTCATAATTTACGATCTATTCATTCAATATTTCCCTTTTTCGAGGACAAGTTATCACATTTAAATCATGTGTCAGATATACTAATACCCCACCCCATCCATCTGGAAATATTGGTTCAAACCCTTCACTCTTGGATACAAGATACTCCTTCGTTGCATTTATTGCGATTCTCTCTCTACGAGTATTGGAATTCAAATAGTCTCATTACTCCAAAAAATTCCATTTCCCTTTTTTCAAAAGAGAATCAAAGATTCTTCTTGTTCCTCTCTAATTCTCATGTATATGAATGTGAATTCATATTCATTTTTCTCCGTAAACAACCCTTTCATTTACGATCCAAATCTTTTGGATCCTTTCTTGAGCGAACACATTTCTATGCAAAAATAGAATATCTTGTAGTAGTGCTTTGTAACGATTTTCAGAAAACCCTATGGTTGTTCAAAGACCCTTTTATGCATTATGTCAGATATCAAGGAAAATCGATTCTGGCTTCAAGGGGGGCTCGTCTTCTGATAAAGAAATGGAAATCTCACCTTGTCAACTTTTGGCAATGTCATTTTGACTTGTGGTCTCAACCGGCCAGGATCCATATAAAGCAATTATATAATCATCCCTTCTATTTTCTGGGCTATCTTTCAAGTGTACGACTAAACTCTTCGGTGATAAGGAGTCAAATGCTAGAGAATTCGTTTCGAATAGATACTGCTATTAAGAAATTCGAGACCGTAGTCC